TTTTCTAAAAAAAAAAATGAAAAAAAAATAAAATGAATTTAAAACTTATTTTTCGGTAAATCAATTACGAAATTTTTTTCTAGAATGCCTAAAATTTGTTTGACATCTTCTATGCGAAAATGTTCCATTTTCATAAGATCTTCTTGACTGTTATTCAAAAGGTCCAACAATGTATATATATTGGACCTTTTGAGGCAATTATAGATCCTGGGAGGCAATTCTGATTGGTCAATAAAAATCGATTTCAACGCCATTTTTTTTTTATTTTTTGTTAGTTTAGCCAATTTATCATAAAAGGTAAAAGGGGGTAAAGGAACCATGTGTTGATTGCCCTCTAAATTTAAATTTTCTTCTTTGGTATGTAAAAAGGGAATTAATAAATCAATCAAATTCCGGGAGGCTTCATAAAGTGCTTCTTTAGGAGTTAAACTTCCATTTGTCCATATTTCGAGAAATAGTATCTCTTTGTTACCATTTTCATAAGAATGAATACTATGATTCGCATTTCGAACAGGCATGAATACAGGATCTATAGGATAACTTCCATCTTGAAAGGTATTTGGCGCTTTTATAAGATATCCGCGATTCTTCTCTATTTGTAATCCAATAACCAACTCAATGGGTTCCGTCAAGCTAGCTATATGCTGTGTATTATCGAGGATTTCTACATAAGGCGGTAAGATGATATCTTGAGCAGTTACATATCCAGGGCCCCTGACACAAATAGACGCCTCACAAGTTCCATAGAGATTACTTCTCAATACGATTTCTTTCAAATTCATTAAAATTTCATGTACTGATTCTTGAATACCCATTATGGTAGAATATTCGTGTGATATTTTCTCAGATTTTGCGCGTGTGATACATGTTCCTTCGATTTCTCCAAGCAAAGCTCTTCGCATAGCAATGCCTATTGTGTCTGCTTGACCTTTCATAAGCGGAGACAGAATAAAGCGCCCATAAAGAAGACGCTTACTGTCTGCTGCTGATTCAACACACTTCCACTGTAGTGTCCGAGTAGATACTGTTATTTTCTCTCGAACCATAATAATATTATTTGATCAGATCATTGAATCATTTATTTCTCTTGTTTCTCTTCCTTTGTTTCTCTTGCTATTGAAATATCTTCAATTTTTCTTTCTACACACGTCTTTTTTTCGGGGGTCTACAGCCATTATGTGGCATAGGGGTTACATCCCGTACGAAAGTTAATAGTATACCACTTCTGCGAATAGCTCGTAATGCTGCGTCTCTTCCGAGACCGGGACCTTTAATCATGACTTCTGCTCGTTGCATACCTTGATCTACTACTGCACGAATAGCATTTCCTGCTGCGGTTTGAGCAGCAAATGGCGTCCCTCTTCTTGTCCCTCGGAAGCCAGAAGTACCCGCAGAGGACCAAGAAACCACTCGCCCCCGTACATCTGTAACAGTCACAATGGTATTATTGAAACTTGCTTGAATATGAATAACCCCCTTTGGTATTTTACGTGTACTCTTACGTGAACCAATACGTCCACGTGAACCTTTTTTCGGTATAGTTTTTGCCATATTTTATCATCTCATAAATTTGAGTCAGAGATATATGGATATATCCATTTCATGTCAAAACAAATCCCCTTCTTATTTTTATATCGGGTCTTTAACAAGGCTGATTATCCTTGTCTTTGTTTATGTCTTGGGTTGGAACAAATTACTCTAATTCGTCCCCGACGACGGATTAGTCGACATTTTTCACAAATTTTACGAACAGAAGCTCTTATTTTCATATTTCCCACTCCTTACTTTAATTTTGAATCCACTTCTTGGAAGAAAATAAGTTTCTTGAAATTTTCTATTTTGAATCGTATTCCTACGAAATAAATAGTGAAGTTGAAAAAACACCTAATCTTTCGAATCTTTGTTTCGTAGTCGATAAATTATACGACCCCTGGTTGAATCATAACGACTTACTTCAATTTTGACTCTATCTCCTGGCAGTATCCGTATAAAACTACGTCGGATCTTTCCTGAAACATAACCTAGAATCATATCTTCATTATCTAAACGAACCCGGAACATGCCGTTGGGAAGCGATTCCGTAATTAAACCTTCATGAATCCATTTTTGTTCTTTCATTACAGGTAAACCCCCCTTGAAGTATCAACTAGTGGAGGAAGAACCCTATTAGACAACCCACCCCTTCTCTTTTTTTTTTCACAAATAAAAAGTTTCGTATTGAATTCGGATATTAGAAGGATTACCATATATAACACAAGATTTCTCCGCCTATTCTTTCTAGTCGAGCCTCTCGGTCTGTCATTATACCCCGAGAAGTAGAAAGAATTACAATCCCCATCCCACCTAAAATTCTAGGAATTCTTTGATAGTTAGAATAGATTCGTAGACCCGGCCGACTGATCCGTTTTAAATTTAAAAGATTTCTATAAGTCCGTTTCCTATTCCGTCTATGTCGTAGGGTTAAAACCAAAAAAGATTTGTTGTTTTCTCGATGTTTTCTCACGTTTTCGATAAAACCCTCTCGTAAAAGTATTTTAACAATACTTTGGCTGATATTAGTAGATGCTACTCGAACCACGCTTTTTCTATACATATCGGCATTTCGTATAGAGGTTATTATGTCAGCAATAGTATCACTACCCATGATGAATTAAAATTATTGGTGCCTCCAAATTTGGATATAATCAACATGTTTTTCCTTTTTTTTTTTTTACGTATTTGTTTATGAATATTAATTTTGAAAGGTATATACGTGAGACAAAATCTACTAAATGAATCTTAATATATTTCTTTTAAATACCCTACTATAACCATATCGTGCTCTCATTTTATAATACCTCAGGAGCTAATGAAACTATTTTAGTAAAATTGAACTGTCTCAATTCTCGGGCAATCGCACCAAAAACTCGCGTTCCTTTTGGATTTCCTTCTTGATCAATCACAACTGCGGCATTGTCATCATATCGTATTATCATACCGTTGTCACGTTTAAGTTCTTTACAAGTACGGACAATTACAGCTCTGACCACTTCTGATCTTTCTAGAGGCATGTTTGGAACTGCGTCTTTGATCACAGCAACAATAACGTCACCAATATGAGCATATCGACGATTGCTAGCTCCTATGATTCGAATACACATCAATTCTCGAGCCCCGCTGTTATCTGCTACATTCAAATGGGTCTGAGGTTGAATCATATCATTTTTTTATCTGTTTTTTACAATACAAAGGTCGAAGAAAAAAAGAAATATTGTTTGTCCAAAAAAAGAAACCCGCACCCGCTATTTTTTTTACCCAAGGCCTATTTCTTTTTTATCCCGAAATGATGAATTGAGCTCGTATAGGCATTTTCGACGCTGCTATTGAAATAGCCCTTCTGGCTATATTTTCTGTTACTCCACCCATTTCATAAAGTATTCGACCTGGTTTAACAACAGCTACCCAATATTCGGGAGAGCCTTTACCTGAACCCATACGTGTTTCTGCGGGTCTTACTGTAACTGGTTTATCTGGAAATATACGGACCCATATTTTTCCACCGCGACGTGCATTTCGTGTCATTGCTCGTCGACCTGCTTCTATTTGTCTAGATGTGATCCAAGCGGGTTCAAGTGCCTGAAGAGCGTATTTACCAAAACAAATATCATTACCTCGATAAGATATTCCCTTCATTCTTCCTCTATGTTGTTTACGGAATCTGGTTCTTTTGGGGTTATAGTTGATGGTTTGTTTTGAATTCCATCTCTACTACAGAACTGGACGTGAGAGTTTCTTCTCATCCAGCTCCTCGCGAATAAAATGAATTCAAATTAAACATTTTGAATTCAATTCAGATAGAATATAATTTGAATGAAGATATACATGTATTTAATAAGTAATATAATGAATCATGGATTTCATTTAATCTAGATCAAATCTATTATGAATTTGTATATCTTGTTTGTATAGATAACTAAATATATTAAATAACATAACTATTTTTTCTTATATTTATCTATTTTAGAATGTTAAAACGAATCTTTCTTTTGTTTTATTCTTTATCGTATTGGATTGACCCAAATTTAGCAATCAAAAAAAAATAAAGTGTTCGCGGGCGAATATTTACTCTTTCAATTTCTATTTCAGTTCTATCATTAGTTCATAACTTTTCCGAATAGATTAATTGGTTTCTGGTCGGTTCCGCCATCCCGATCCATGAATCATTCGAATTCATTTTCACTAGAATCTTTTGAATTCACAGGTTCCATCGTTCCCATCGCTTCTTACTTAATGGTTAGGTCTGAATTCTACAATGGAGCTATTAGTTCTTGAGTCAATATTCTTAGCCTTTATTGGCTCGAAGCTCTTTATTTTTTTTTCGATGAGCAGATCCATTTCATGTTAATGATGAATCCGTATTTATGCTTTATTACACAGCTTTTTTCTGAGATGACTCATAGACCTTACATATTGGAATTCTATATCATCAATATTATTTTTCTTTCTTTCTCTCATCCTTCCATTTATCCATACCCTTTCTTTTTTATTTCGATTGACAACTTAGAAGCATATTTTTTCATAAATAATAAAAAAAGATTTCAGTTGCTACAACAATATGAACAATATATCATATCTTGACTGATTCTTTGGATCCAGATAATACGAAGTGATGAGTTGGTTATAGTTATTTGTTTATACCGTGGGGCTGTTTTTTTATACTAACCCTCAAAAAACCAACGAGTCACACACTAAGCATAGCAATTTTATCAAAAGATTAATTGAATTTTTATTCAACCCTATAGAATTATAATTAGAATTATTCATTTTTTTTTATGGAACACAAAATAAAAAGAAGAAACGAATTTCTCATTTTTTGTTCCATCCCTGGATAGAATGCAAAGGGAACAAAGGTTTAGTATTCCCCGTCTATAAATATCCAAATTTTGATGCCTAATACCCCATAGATCGTTCGAACTGTATAGGAACAATAATCAATTTTAGCTCGAATGGTTTGTAGTGGA